AAGATTTAATAAAAACTTGATTAATGATTTGATAAAATTGATATGCTTAGTGTGTGACTCGTTGGTTTTTTTTTAGAATGGTTAGGATTCAACAAAGACGGTCCATAACCATAGTATGAATTACTAACTATAGAACTAATAACCAACTCATCGCCTCGCTTTATCTAGATCTAAAAAAGCAGTCAAGATATTAAGTAAGAATATAAAATCTTGGTGATTTTCTTATAACATCTTATAACAACTGAAAACCCTTTTTTTTTTTTAAAAAAAAAAAGCTATTCTGATTATGACTTGTGAAGCAATAAAATAAAAATAGGCGGATAATTCAAAGGATGAAAGAAAGAGAACAAACAAATATCAATGATATACGATTCCAATAGAATATGTAGGGTCTCTGAGTCATCTCATAACTCATAAAGGGTAATGTAAAAAATCAGCAATTGTAATTGATCCATAATTTTGTGAATATATTAATAGAACAAAGAAATACAAATCAAGAGCCCCGAGTCAATAAAAACTGAGAAGATTGACTTAAGAAAAAATAGAATTTGGGACTCCATTGTAAAATTCAGACCTAATCATTAATCGAGAAGCGATGGGAACGACGGAACCTGTGAAAACATAAGATTATAAAAAAAAAAAGAATACTAATGGTTCATTAGGTAGGATGGCGGAACAAACCAAAGACCAATCCATTTTGAAGGGTAATGGGCTAACCCTACATCTGAAATAGATATTGAAAGAATTCATATTCGCCCGCGAAAAATTTATATTTTATTCAATTTTTTAATTTTGGCCAATCCAATATGTCAATATAATTATAAATAATAAAGGGAAAACAAAATAGGGATTCGTTATAACATTATAGGAAAAGAGCATTCTATATTTATATAGCAAGAAGTATCTAAAATAAAAATCGAATAGATGTTTATTTATATACTATTTATATACCAAAATAAGATATAAAAATCCCCAATAGGCAATAGATTAGATGAAATATTAATGAATCCCACAATTCAATATATTATTCATTAAATATGTATATAATTTTTGAATCGTTTCATTCGCGAGGAGCTGGATGAGAAGAAACTCTCACGTCCAGTTCTGTAGTAGAGATGGGATTGAAAAATAACCATCAACTATAACCCTAAAAGAACCAGATTCCGCAAACAACATAGAGGACGAATGAAAGGAATATCTTATCGGGGTAATCATATTTGCTTTGGCCGATATGCTCTTCAAGCGCTTGAACCCGCTTGGATTACATCTAGACAAATAGAAGCGGGGAGGCGGGCAATGGCACGAAATGCCCGCCGCGGCGGCAAAATATGGGTACGTATATTTCCAGACAAACCAGTTACCCTAAGACCCACTGAAACACGTATGGGTTCGGGAAAAGGATCTCCCGAATATTGGGTAGCTGTCGTTAAACCAGGTAGAATACTTTATGAAATGGGAGGAGTCCCGGAAAATATAGCCAGAAAAGCTATTTCAATAGCGGCATCCAAAATGCCTATACGAACTCAATTTCTTTTTTCGGGATAATAAAAATAGTTAGAACCAAGGAAAGGGTTCCTTGGGATTAAAAAAAAAATTGCAATTGTAGATTTTTTTGACAATCAATATCTCTTTTTTTTTACCCCGCCCTTATGCACTGAAAAAAGAGAAAAAAAAATGATATGATTCAACCTCAAACCCATTTGAATGTAGCGGATAATAGCGGGGCACGGGAATTAATGTGTATTCGAATCCTAGGAGCTAGTAATCGACGCTATGCTTATATTGGTGATGTTATTGTTGCGGTAATTAAAAAAGCATTACCGAATACACCTTTAGAAAGATCGGAAGTTATCAGAGCTGTAATTGTACGTACTTGTAAAGAACTCAAACGTACAGATGGTATGATAATACGATATGATGATAATGCTGCGGTTGTGATTGATCAAGAAGGAAAGCCAAAAGGAACTCGAATTTTTGGTGCGATCGCCTACGAATTGAGGCAGTTAAATTTCACTAAAATAGTCTCATTAGCACCCGAGGTATTATAAGACAAGACCATGATAGAATTCTAGTATTTGAATCAAATAGATTAATTAATAGATTGTGTCTCATGCATATGCCTTTTTTAAAAAAAAAAATAGATAAATAATAGAAAAAGATAGTATAGTTAAATATATTTAACTATAAATAGAGGAGGGCATGTTGATTATATCAAAAGTGGGGGGAAAGAATTATTTTAGTTTATCATGGGTAAGGACACTGTCGCTGACATAATAACCTCTATACGAAATGCTGACATGAATAGAAAGGGAATGGTTCAAATATCCTCTACTAACATTAACGAAAACATCGTTAAAATACTTTTACGAGAAGGTTTTATTAAAAACGTGAGGAAACATTGTGAAAATGACAAATCTTTTTTGGTTTTAACTCTACGACATAGAAGAAAAAGGAAGGGATCATATAAAACCATTTTGAATTTAAAACAGATCAGTAGAACAGGTCTACGAATCTATTCTAATTATCAACGAATTCCTAGAATTTTAGGTGGGGTGGGAATTGTAATTCTTTCTACTTCTCAAGGTATAATGACAGACCGAGAGGCTCGATCAGAAGGAATTGGCGGAGAGGTTTTGTGTTATATATGGTAATCTTTCTGATATCCGAATTATATGAGGAACTTTCATACCTATTTGTTTTCGAAAAAAAAAAAGAGAGAGAAAAAGAATGGGTTTCAAATATTATACCCTTCCGCATTAGTTAATATGTCAAAGGGTTAAAACTGGAATAAAAGAACAAAAAAAGGATTCATGATTCATGAAGGTTTCATTACTAAATCACTTCCAAACGCTATTCTTCGAGTTCGTTTAGAGAATGAAGATATTTCTAGGTTCTATTTCAGGAAGGATTCGACGTAGTCTTTTTTTTTTTAGATGTATACTACCCGGAAATGAGATAAAGTAAAACTTGAAGTAAGTCATTTTTATTCTATCAGAGGACTCATAATTTATATTTATAGACTCCGAACCAAAGATTCGAATGATTCGGTAGTTTTTTTCAACCCCTCTATTCTTTTTTATTTTATGGGGATACAATTCGAGGTTCAAAATCTCCAGAAAATTTATTCTCTTCCAATAAATGGATTCGTTAAGGAATTATAAATATGAAAAAAAGGGCCTCTGTTCGTAAAATTTGTGAAAAATGTCGCTTAATCCGTAGGCGGGGGCGGATTATAGTAAATTGTTCCAATCCAAGACATAAACAAAGACAAGGATAATCTTTATCTCCAAAACAAAAGAGAAAGGGGGTTCGCCAAAAAAAAGATATTAGAACAATATCATAATATTATTAAAATAAAATATTTAATTCTAATAATATTAAAGCTCTAATCTATCTAATGTAATAATATTTATAAAGTATAATATTATAAAGCATAAATTAGAAATGATCCTTTTTGACATGAGACATGAAATGGATATATCCATATATCTCTAACTTCTCTATTTATGAGATAATAAAATATGGCAAAACTTATACCAAAAAGACCTGTACCAAGACCAAGATTTGGTTCACGTAGGAATAAACGTATTAGTTCGCGTAAGACCGGGCTTAGAATACGAAAGATAGTTATTCATGTTCAAGCTAGTTTCAACAATACCATTGTGACTGTTACAGATATACGAGGTAGCGTTATTTCTTGCTCCTCTGCCGGTACTTGTGGATTCAAAGGTCCAAGAAAGGGGACACCGTTTGCTGCTCAAACCGCAGCAATAAATGCTATTCGGACAGTAGCCAATCCAAATATGCAACAAGCGGAAGTCTTGATAAAGGGTCCCGGTCCCGGACGAGATGCAGCATTAAGAGCTATTTGTCAAAGTGGAATACTATTAAGTTTCATAAGGGATGTAACCCCTATGCCACATAATGGCTGTAGACCCCCTAAAAGACGACGTGTGTAAAAATCAAGATTGAAAAGATTTGATTTCAAGAGAAATAAATAGTTCAAGAATTCAAAAATAGATTACTATGGTTCGAAAGAAAGTAAGAATATCTACTCGGACAATACAGTGGAAATGTGTTGAATCAAGAGCAGACAGTAAGCGTCTTTATTATGGGCGCTTTATTCTTTCTCCTCTTATGAAAGGTCAAGCTGATACAATCGGCATTGCGATGCGAAGAGCCTTGCTCGGAGAAATAGAGGGTACATGTATCACACGTGCAAAATCTGAGAAAGTACTCCATGAATATTCTACCATAGTAGGTATTCAAGAATCAGTACATGAGATTTTAATGAATTTGAAAGAAATTGTATTGAGAAGTAATCTGTATGGAACTCGGGACGCATCCATTTGTGTCAAAGGTCCTGGATATGTAACTGCTCAAGATATCATTTTACCACCTTCTGTGGAAATCGTTGATAATACACAGTATATAGCTAACCTAACGGAACCCATTAATTTGTGTATGGAATTAAAAATTGAAAGAGATCGAGGATATCGTATAAAAACGACAAATAACTTTCAAGAAGGAAGTTATCCTATAGATGCTGTATTCATGCCTGTTCGAAATGCAAATTATAGTATTCATTCTTATGTGAATGGAAATGAAAAACACGAAATGCTTTTTATCGAGATATGGACAAATGGAAGTTTAACTCCTAAAGAAGCACTTTATGAAGCCTCCCGGAATTTGATTGATTTATTTCTTCCTTTTTTACATGCGGAAGAAGAAAACTCACATTTCGAAAATAATGAACACAAAGTGACTTTACCCCTCTTTACTTTTCATGATAGATTGGCTAAACTGAGGAAAAATAAAAACGAAATAACTTTCAAATCTATTTTTATTGACCAATTAGAATTGTCTCCCAGGATCTATAATTGTCTCAAAAGGTCCAATATACATACATTATCAGACCTTTTGAATAACAGTCAAGAAGACCTTATGAAAATCGAAAATTTTCGCATAGAAGATGTAAAACAGATATTGGGCATTCTAGA